AAGCTTTTGGTATCTCGTAGTGTAGAACAATAATGGGTTGACCGTCAAATCCTTTTCATTAAAAGAGTGGGTTAATGCCCAGCCAACACCATCCAACTTGATTGGGAGATATCTGTGTTACAAAATTTTTGATCCCAGGCTGGTACAAAATGTAAACTTTTAGCCAAAAGAATAGAAACAGATGCCAGGCCAATAACCCAATAATATAGAGCTATGACGCTATCGATTGTACAAGACGGGTAAAATTTTTCATAAGACTTAACGTATCATCTTCCATACATAGATTAAAACGGTAGATAGGGAACAAACTGCCTCTAGACGTTCTTAACCCAGCTCACGTATCGCTTCTATCGGTGAACTCTCGATCCAATCGAACCTTGTTCAAGTTCAAATTGATTGGTAAGGTGTAGCGTTTACTATCGAATGAAATTATGTGTTCCACCGCTAGTGTTTGCTTCTAACATTCCATTTGCTTATCATTATATGGACATTACCTCCAGGCAAAGAAAAATGACCGGTCAAAACGGAATCAGATGACTATGGATAGCTGATACTAACAATTTATCATTACTCAAGTCAGCATAGTCTATATGAAGGTTTCTATGGAAACACACTTCCCTTCTTGCCATTTATTTTTGATAGCGGTTAACCTTTCCTTTTCCTTTCGTACTCTAGCTATGAACACAATCATAATTTCGTCATTATAGCCATATACTCGAAACAGGACATATATAGTTCACATTATTCTGTGTAAAATAGGAACTTAATGAATAACCATACAATTTCGACAAAATGCCAGTATAATAAAGTTATTTGATCAGATTGATTTAAGACAATATATGATGTACTAAATACAGATTGTACATTATTATATACATTATATACTTCTATTAATCTTATAAAGTATATTGATAAAAATAATAAACCAACAACAACATGCATAAAGTGTAATCCAGTTACTAGATAGAATACTGTAGTAATCATAGCATCATTTATATTATATGATAAATGTAAATATTCAGTAATTTGTAGAGAAGCAAAGAATTCACCAGTTATAAAGATTATACAAACAATATTAGATATTTTAAAACTCATTCCTTTATCTATTAAGAATTGTACACATGCTGTCATACAAGATGCACTAGCTAAAATAAAAGTTATAGTTAAAATTAACATTCTAGATGAAGTTAATACTATACCTTCACTATATAAAGGATATGGAGATAATGTAAAATGAAATATACCCCAGAAATATGTAATAAATAATAATGCTTCTGAGATAATGAAACTTAACATACTAGTTACTAGTGATGAAAATGTAGAGAATAAACTTTCTCTGATAGAAAATAAGAATACTACAAGAGTTAAGACATTAAAAGAAAATAAAAATCCAACAGAAAAGTATTTTAAAGATGATGCATATAATGATGTAATAGAAGGATAACTAGCTAAATGTGCTTTTACATTATTATTAACTCTAAATACAAAAAACTTATTTATAAGAACGGTTTTATTTTGTGTGCCGTAAACATATAACGGTAAGAAGGTTCGCCGGGGATAACAGGTTGTAGAATATATGGAGCTCTAATCCTTATATTCTATTGGCACCTCCATGTCGTCTCATCGCAACCTTGAAATAAAAACATACAGCGTGTATTGTTGCCTTGTACACACCGCTCGTCACGCAAGAATTATTCTCTATAGAATAAGAACTCCAGGCGTTAACCTGTAGAGTTGAGATGGAAACAGCCGGAAAGGAAATATTACGCCCATACGATAAGATCATATATGAAATATTTTAGCATGGGACTTTTGAAATGTTATGCTGTTGGTTTAAGCCCTTTATTACCATACAAGAGATCGCGTACTTTGGACCGAAAAAAGCTGTGAGGAAACTATATTAAAGGAACTCGACTGGCCTACTATACATATAAGAACGAACGCTTTTAACGCATGACATGGATGGATAATACTCGGCTTTTCCAAAGTATAACCGCTGTCGCTGGGACTGTATGGATCGAATCTTACTCATTCATATCCAAGCCTCAAATATGATTTATTTATTGTTTTTAATAGATATGCTATAATAACTAACTGTAATCATAAAGTATTAGGATTATACTACTTATGGATTGCTTCTGTATTTGGTTTCTATGGTTTCATCTTATCTGTTATTATTCGTACTGAATTATACTCTGCATCATTTAGAATTATTCCTCAAGAAAATGTTAACTTCTATAATATGGTATTCACTATCCATGGTATTATAATGATTTTCTTCAATATAATGCCTGGATTAATGGGTGCTTATGGTAATTATTTCTTACCAATATTATGTGGTTCTCCAGAATTAGCTTTCCCTAGATTAAACAGTATATCTTTACTATTACAACCTATTGCATTTGCATTAATAGTTTTATCTACAGCAGCCGAATTTAGTGGTGGTACTGGATGGACTTTATATCCTCCTTTAAGTACATCTCTAATGTCCATTTCTCCTGTAGCAATCGATGTTATAGTCCTAGGTCTATTAGTAACTGGTGTTGCTTCAATTATGACTTCATTAAACTTTATTACAACAGTAGTACATTTACGTGCTAAAGGTTTAACCCTTGGTATGTTAAGTGTATCAGTATGGTCATTAATAGTAACATCTATTATGTTATTATTAACTTTACCTGTATTAACAGGAGGAGTCTTAATGTTATTATCCGATTTACACTTTAATACTTTATTCTATGATCCAGTCTTTGCTGGTGATCCTGTATTATATCAACACTTATTCTGGTTCTTTGGTCACCCAGAAGTCTATATCCTAATATTACCAGCTTTTGGTATTATCAGCCATGTAATATCTTCTAATTTCTGTAGAAGTCTATTTGGTAATCAATCTATGATACTAGCCATGTGTTGCATCGCTGTATTAGGATCTTTAGTATGGGGACATCATATGTATACTACAGGTCCAGAAGTAGATACTAGAGCTTTCTTTACTTCAATAACTATTTTAATTTCTATACCAACTGGTACTAAAGTATTCCATTGGGTATGTACATATTTAAATAGTAATTTTGGAGTAACTCATTGTTCTGCTTTATTACCATTATTATTCATATGTACATTTACTTTTGGAGGAACTACAGGTGTAATATTAGGTAATGCTAGTATAGATATAGCTTTACATGATACATATTTTGTAGTTGCTCATTTCCATTTCGTACTATCTGTTGGAACAATAATTGCATTATTTACATTAGCTAGTCATTTCCAAGAATACTTCTTTGGAAGACATATACGTAGTAATACAGTAGTAACATTATGGATAATGTTATTCTTTGTTGGAGTTTTATTAACATTCTTACCTATGCATTTCCTTGGTTTTACCGTTATGCCTAGACGTATACCTGATTATCCTGATAATCTAAATGGATGGAATATGATATGTTCAATTGGTTCTACTATGGTTTTATTTGGTCTATTAATTTTTAAATAATATAACATAAATGGTTTGTTTGCATGAATTATTACGTAATGAATTTAGTAAAAGGACACTTAATATATTATCCATGTCCATTAAATATTAATTTCTTATGGAATTATGGATTCTTATTAGGTATTGTCTTCTTTATTCAAATTCTTACTGGTGTATTATTAGCAACATGTTATACTCCAGAAGTATCTTATGCATATTATAGTATTCAACATATCTTAAGAGAACTATGGAGTGGATGGTGTTTTAGATACTTACATTCTACCGGTGCATCTTTTGTATTTATCTTAACATACCTACATATATTAAGAGGATTAAACTATTCATTCTCTTACTTACCTTTATCATGGTATAGTGGTTTAATTATATTCTTAATCTTTATTGTAACTGCTTTTATGGGTTACGTTTTACCATGGGGACAAATGAGTTTCTGGGGAGCAACTGTAATTACTAATTTATTATATTTTATTCCTGGATTAATTAATTGGGTCTGTGGTGGATTCATTATTAATGACCCAACATTAAAAAGATTCTTCGTCTTACATTTTATATTCCCATTTATAGCCTTAGCTATTGTATTTATTCATATATTCTTCTTACATATTCATGGTAGCACTAATCCTTTAGGGTATGATACACCATTAAAAATACCATTCTATCCAAATCTATTAACTTTAGATATTAAAGGATTTAACTATGTATTAGTTATATTTTTATTTCAAAGTTTATTTGGAATTGCTCCATTATCACATCCAGATAATGCTATTCCAGTAAATAGATATCAAACACCTCAACATATTGTACCTGAATGGTATTTCTTATCTTTCTATGCTATTATAAAAACAATTCCTAATAAAACATCAGGTTTATTAGTAATGTTAGCAGCTCTACAAGTATTATTCTTATTAGCAGAACAAAGAAATCTAACTAGTATAATCTTATTTAAATTTATATTTGGACCAAGAGATTACTCATTATCTACTATTTGGTTTATCTGCACATTCTATGCTCTAATGTGTATTGGTTATCAATTACCACAAAATGTATATATTATATATGGACGTATATTTATTATATTATTCTTTGTATGTATTTTATTTACACTTGTTCAATTTAAAAGAACAAATTATGATTACAGCTCTCAAGCACACATTTAAATTCACAAGACTGTGATGAGACAACATTTCTGAACATTGAGCGGATCAAAACAGACCGTAAGGTTTAATTATGCTTATTGTTTTAAATATAGTTACCATAGCTGTAGATGGATGCTTTGATCATTAAATATATGAAAGTATCGATCGTGTTTACATGCTCAGCCGCCAAAAATATTTATAAAACGATATTATTACCGTACAAACCGTTAGCAAGACATGACAGGGAGTTGGCAAGTCAAAGAAGTTCTGGTTTATAATTGATACGTTTTTAAAGTTAGGATGCATGGGATACTTGTAAATCACCTTGATTGGTTTAACTCTCTTTGGTATTTAGATTAATAAATATATGTTCGGTATTGCATGCCTGGTGTTTTTAATTAAGACGCTGACTTCCTGGCTAAACTTCCCATAGATAAATCTTCCAAATAGATTTCGCAGAAAACCGTCTATATTCATGTTTGATTGACCTTTAACCACTAATTACGAATCTTCCAAGAATATTTTAAGAGTCCAAGGTTCGGTCTATTATTTTCCTGTTCTGTAATTAGATCACATGCTTTATAGTTCATGGAGCCATGGCTATAAACCACTATTCATAGAGACAACTAATGGCATCTCTCTCGATTTCCAGATGTTGAGTTACTAAGAGGATTCTCTCCACACTTCAATTCGTACTTCCACTACCAGAATATTCTCTTTTGTTCCAAATTCTAGGTTTTTTCGCGTTTTTTCAGGAGAAATCCGTATATCGATGATTTTTAAACCACGCTATTGGATTCAACGTCCAGGACTTCCTGACGTTTAGTAACGATTTCTACTTCCAGCAGCCATTTTGGTTCAGCTACTAGTTCACTGTCAGCTACCATGTTACGACTTCGCACCGACTGTTTTACCTCACGAGTCGATCAGGAAGATTTAATCCTTAAATCTCGTAACCATGCCAACACATAAGAACTTTTAGGGAAGTTAAGGTGCTCAGGGTCTTACCGTCGGGCCGTAGTATTCCACATATTCATGGATAATTCTATTTATTAGGAGCCTCATACTAGCGACAATGTGGAAGTCGTTACATCATTCATGCAGGACGGTATTTATCCGACAAGGAATTTCGCTACCTTAGGACCGTTTACGTTACAGCCGCCGTTTATCATTGATGCCGGGCAGATGTCAGTAACTTGAATTCTTCATCGGAGTTATCAGTGACTTGTGTTGTAACCTTACAGACGCTTCCAGATGATTAACTTCTTATAAATGATAACGCTGGTTTTCTGGGTATCCAATCCAGTGCTCCATTCAAGGCTTAGAGACTCAGCTTCTGTTCAACTTTGTAGGATTATTTATAATA